AAAAAGACTCTTAATGCTCCGGGCGAAAAGATGAAATCTTGGATTTTTGCGCATATCCCAATCCTTATTGATTATCTCATCACAGTTAAAATTTTCTTTTTTTTACTTTTTTTTATAAGTTCATTGAAGAAGTTTTATTTGCTCAGTAAGTTACTCCCACCCCTTTTTTTGTTTGTCCACTACTTCTTATGAATCGAAACAAACGAGTTCCGATAGAACTGGAAAATCAAATAAATAGTAATCTTTGACGAACAGGATCAATAATCATTATTATTTCCACACAAGAAAAGGAATTTTCCACCCTTTTCTTGTGTGGAAGATTAGGAAGACGAGTAATCCCTCCTAGAATCATTTGTTCCTTTCATTTATCCGCGTGTATTCTCTTCCTACTTATGCCTATTATCTATTAGAATTCGATTCTATTAGGTACAAAAAAACTATTGATGCATTACATGGCATTTACAATCTGCCAATGGGAGGCCTAGCATAGTCACAACACTCCCATTTTGATTGAAAAAAAGAAGGGGGGATCAAGTAGTCTTCTTCGCAATATACATACTATTGCTAGGAATGGGATACAAGCAATTTCCGGCATCTCGCAGAAAAACAGTATAAACAAAGCAAGCAAAACATTTTCCATGATTTTTTTGAATCATACATAATTGCATCGATCACAACAATTCGGCTCTTTTTACCAGCTTGATGAATCCGTGGATCTAGAAATTCATTTCGGACAATTGAACCTTCTCAAACTGTTTCTTTTTTAGAACCAAAAAGATTTGTGCCAGAATAACAGATGCCAAGAAGAACAACAAACCTTGGACACGTAATGGATCTTGAAGTACTATTTCTGCATCTCCCTGACCAAATCCACCCACATTGGGATTACTCGTTAATGGTTGATCAAGCTTGATAGATTCACCCTCTGAAACAAGAAGTTCTGGTCCTGGAGGTATAATATCAACCACTTGGTGTCCATCCGATGCGTCAGCTATGGTTATTTCATACCCCCCTTTTTCTTTACGTACTATTCTGCTTACTATACCTGCTGCTGTAGCATTATAGACTGTATTGTTACTCTTGTTCCCATCGGGATAAATCTGACCTCTTCCCCTGTTCCCACCTACATATATGGGATACTTTAAGAAGTGAACGTCTTTCTTAGTAGCAGGGTCCGGGGAAAGAATGGGAAAGACGATTTCACTATATTTCTGACCAGGAACAGGACCTACCACAAGAATATTTCTTTTAGTGGGGCGATAACTCTGAAAAGACAGATTGCCTATCTTTTCTTTCATCTCGGGAGAAATACGATCGGGGGGAGCTAATTCGAATCCCTCGGGTAAAATAAGAACAGCCCCCACATTCAAAGCCCCCTTTTTCCCATTAGCAAGAACTTGTTTCAGTTGCATATCATAAGGGATTCTAACAACTGCTTCAAATACAGTATCAGGAAGCACAGCTTGTGGAACCTCAATATCCACGGGCTTATTAGCTAAATGGCAATTGGCGCATACAATACGCCCAGTTGCTTCTCGTGGATTTTCATAACCCTGCTGCGCAAAAATGGGATATGCATTTGAAATAGATGTCCGAGTTATGACATATATCATGATCGATACGGAAATGAATCGAGTCATCTGTTCCTTTACCCAAGAAAAGGTATTTCTATTTTGCATGGTCCAATTATTGATCCCGGAAATTTCTACAATAAATTAGGTAGGTAGCTAGTATAGTTCCCTATCCACGATTCTGCCATTGTACTGGAGGGGGAATCCCTTAGACGGGTAGAAGTATAAAGAGTGAGTCAGATTAAAAATGGTTTGTTTATGTACGAAGTAACATTCGGATTTGATTGATATCGGCAGATCAAATGAGTTCTTCATTCATTCATTGAATGATAAACCACTACAAGTGAAGGAGATACACGATTTAAATAATGGAAGATCCAATATTTCAAAATTGTATCTAGAATGACTGGAAAAGTGGAAACAAGACCAGATATAATTTGATTGTTATGAGCAAATCCAAAATCTTTGTAGACCGAACCAATCATTAGTTCCCAACCATGGGGCGAGTGGAATCCGATACATAAATCAGTTAATAAAAGAATAGAAAAAGCTTTTATTGTGTCGCTTAAGTTATAGAGGAATTCCTGAACCCAAGAATTAAGAATGACAAGTTCTTCATTACCCAGAATAGAATAACCACTTAGAATAGCAAAACAGATTATATTTGTCGAGAAATGCAAAATTATATGGATATGATCTTCATTGTGCATTTTGACCAATTGTATTGTTTCTTTGTGGATTCCTATACGAAGCTTTTGTATCTGTGTCTCCGGGTACTCCTTTATCATTTCGTCCAACAGGAATAGTTGTTCTAATTCTATGAATCTTTCTAGAACGTTCTTCTCTTGAATATCATTCAAAAAAGTTTCGGATTGCCTTGTATTCCACCAATTAGTAACTAAAGGTTCCAGACTTTTATTAAATGAGAGAGAGATCCACCAGGGCAAAAAGACTATAGATGCAAGATATGGGAGGGGAGTCAATGCTTTCTTTTTTGGCACTTTTAATCTGTTCTGTAAATTGTTAATGAAACTGCCTCATTCGCCGACTCTATCTGATCCGATATTTCTATGAAGCATGAGTTCTATAACAAGGTATGGAACCTATGGATCGGATCTATTCCTTCTTTTTTTTTTTTTGAATTGTTTAGTCCTTGGATCTAGAAAGAATATAGAAATAGAATAAAGGTCCGTTTCGAATGAAGAAATAATCAAGTTCCCAGATATCTCAATTGGTCAAATTCGAACCAATTGTATCTTCATTTGTTCCTTTCGATGAATGCCCGAAAAACCACTTGAAGTAATGAATATTATTCGGATTTCGAGACGAAAGAACTCCCCCTGGATCAATCAATTATTTCGAAATGTTTCACTGGCTACCCACAGCCCAGGAATAATTGAGGGGATATTTCTGAAGAATATTGATGATGAAATCCGAAATGGGTGGCAAAACAAGAGAGAAATTGAATAGTTATGAGAGATCCAATCGTTTGGTCATCAAGGAGCAAAAGAAAGGATAAAAAAAAGAAACATCGATTGACGAAAGAGAGATAATTTACGAGATACGATCCATCTGTATCTAACGTATCAATTCAAAATATTGGTCCTAAAAAGATGAATTCTGTACTGTATTCCGAAATGTTCTGATATGTGTGATGAATACATACTTATTAGATTTGTTACTAGTATGAAAGAATTGAGTTTCGTTCCATATGTAAAAAAAAGAGTTTTTGTTTTGGTGGATAAAAATAGCTTCTTATTATGGTTGTTCCGTATTCGTCCGCCTGCTTTATTCTATGGGCCACAACACAACGGTATTACCAACGGAACGGGGGAAATAGAATCGAACATGTTTTGCTCGAATAAACGTTCCGAAGAAACTTCAGTTATATTAAAAAGGGGATTCCTGAGTTCCTTCCCTCATGCGGAGAAAGCATTCATTCTTCAGTTCATTTCAAAATACTTCAATTGGTACGCGCAAGAAATAAGCCGATTCAGCAGCTTTTTGTTCAATTTCTCGTGGAGTAAAATTCTCATCGGTACGAGTCAAGGGAATGGCCCCCTGGCCTCTGATTTCCATATAAAGGACACGACGGGGATAAAGACCCTCTTTAACTTCCATTCTGATTGACTGGATATCTCTCATAAGGAATCGAAGGAAGATGCGACGATTTATTCCAGGAAATCCCCAACGAAAAATACACACTATTCCTTCTTTTCTATCAAAAAGATCATAACCACTACCTACATTCCACGAAATTGTGCACCACAAATAGGAACTAATGAACAGACCAGCGATCCCATAGAAAGACATCACGATTCCTTGGGGAAAAAAAAGGATTTCCTGAGAGGGAAATACGGATATCAGATTCATACCAAGATAACTGGAAGTTCCAACCAATAAGAATCCTAGTGAACCGAAAAAAAGGATACAGGCCCAGCAGAAATTACTTGTTTTTCGAGACCCCGTTATAAGTTCTATCCATATACGTTCGGATTGCCAGTTCATACTCGATCCAGTTGCATTCTATTGGAATTGAGAGAATAGAATAAGCCAAATGAATTTGACTTTACTTTTTTTTGTTTTGATACCGAAGTAACTCTCATCAACTAGCACTATTATGATGTAAACCATTAGGAGTAATTCATCGAATTGGTTAGATATAAAATAATAACATCCCCTTCATATGATCCCACTATGTATATCTACATACATATAGATACATTGACTTTCTATTTCAGATATTCACTGATCTATTTGAAAACAAAAACAGCTATACCCACATATAATATACATGCATTTATCCATATATCATGGATCTGCATGCATAACAATAACAGCTTTTTTATTTGTGCTCGGAGGGAGTCACATGTCGTACCGTGCCCTATTCCACTAAAAGATATCTGTATTATGATCCAAGTCCAAGTGTTAAAATAAATTGATGAGATTTGATCCCATCGGATCTAAACAATCTTGTTTTTTTGAACATGAAGAGATAAAGAAGCCATTGCAATTGCCGGAAATACTAGGCCCACTAAAGGCACAAAAATAGAGGGTAAATTGAAATCTGTCATAGAATAGGTGCCTCGATTTAATATTTGTACTTGTTAGAAATTTGTACTTGTTAGAAATATATCTTATGATAAGTATATTTATTATAAGTATATAATAAGTGCAAGGAATGTAGAACTAAATAAGTGTACCTATTCATCTTTCTACACAAAATATATGTATGATAATCCGCTTTTTGATTCTTGTTCTCCCGTCCTTATCTTATAATAAAGAGTTTCTTACGAGTTCCCTAAGGATTCGTTAGAATCCGATCCAACAGGGATTCATAGTAAAAAAAAGGAGGTTCTCGGGAGATATAGATATAGAAATATGCAACATTTCTATTATAGATTTTCATTATTCTATATATTAATACGT